GATATTCCCACGATCGTAGCAATCCCTAACCAGACTCGTGTTTATCAAAAGAAAGAGGTTTATGAATCCCGCGATCTTGATTTGCATTGCAGGACCAGCTATCGAAATAGGAACCGTTTTCACACTCCGTTCCACCGGTTGGTTTAGTAGCGAGGGAAGGCACCGATCTGATTGGCTTTGGCGAGTTACCAGACTTTGATAAGCCACGGAGCTAAAGTGGGAGAGGCATAAAGTGTAGGATTCCTGAAAGCTTATACCTTTTTTGATATTGATATTGGGGAAACAGCCCAAATCCAGGTCATCAGCTAGTCCGGCTTCTTCTTTTTTTGTCCCTGGGCTGGAATGCTAGTTCGTCTGAGGCTCTCATTTACTGCTGTAAGTGGACTTTCTTCATCGTTCGGTTTGGTAAACCTTTTTTTTTTCTCTGGCGTGATCCTCTTTTGTTTGCTAGTTCAGTTTCCCCTGTTCAACCAACAATGGCAAGAGGAGATCCAATATCTCAATAGCAACAACGACTGCAACTGAAGCTCAAGAAAAGGGAGTTTAGTAGGCGGGATTTGAACACCTACTACCATAGACTTCTGCTTACATGACTTTCAGCGAAATAGCACTTCTTCTTTAGGGAGTGGCTCACGAGCCAGTTAAGATAGAATCTTTCTATATGAATAGGACTCAGTGTTCAAGGCTAGGATCTATGTAATATGAATAGTAAGTTGCGCACCCGCCAAGCAGTTCTCACTCCAAGCAGGACTCTTCTATGATTAGTGGGAAGGCGCAGCTACATTTTACCCCATAGTAAGTCTACCGGTCCTTCAGCATCCTCCGAGTAGGCGAGCTTTCTCTGCGCCGCGTAAGGTGGGCTACCGCCCTTTCTTTTCGTGCGACATATGCAGTGAGACTGAGCACCGGACCAACCCGACTAAATGTTTAGCATGGTTTCCGGGAGTTGCTTGCCTAACCCTGGCGTTTTGCCATATCGGCGTGGGTCGCCCATATCTTTTTTTTTTTTCCTGACCCTCACTGGTTCTCCTTTATCTCCTATCTGTCTTGTATGTCCTTACCTACAATCTATTCCCAAAGGGCCTCGTTTCATGTAGAATCGTTTTAGATCATCCCCACACAAGGACATCAGCTAGCGAACCGGTTGAATAGGTAACTTCAGGCGCCCCAGCCAAGATTCTTCAGAGATTTCTGCTTTCTGAAGAAAGCGAGTAGGAAAGTGGGGTCCTCAGGATCTGGCAGTGAATTGTCGTCCCCACTCCCACCCAAGAACAAGAACGGTTCGACGACCACCTATCCATAAGCGCTCGTCGTTCATATAGAGAGAGGAAATAATTTTTGGCTATCCAACAGCCGAGTAGGACCGGAAAGACTACTTTCAGTTAATCTATCTCTGTCAGTCTTTGCAGACTTCCTTACTTCTTATCCTCTACTAATAACTAATATAAGACAGGAAGAACTGCTATCTCGGCACGCATGCTTTGCTCGGCGCGGCTCCGGTCAAAGATTCATGTTCGCGAAACAAGACTCATTGGCCGGCCTGGCCTTCCCTAACTGAGCCGAGTCTCGAGGGCGATCATCTACTTCCATTCTACAGTAGTAAAGCTAGCTATACGAAAAAAAAAGATAGGAAACTCCACCAGCCAGCTATGAGAATAGTTGCCCCTTGTCCCGAAGTAGCTAAATTGCCCGTTTAACCAAAACCTAGTAGATTCAAAACAAGCGCTCCCTAGGATCACCACAGTAGTTTAAATCGAGAGTCTGGTATATAACTATTGGTGGGAAAGTACACGAATTTTAGCTAATCAACCCGACCGAAAGACAAGGGTCATGGGCGAGATCAAGTACTAGCTTGACTGACGTACTCTTAACTCAACAACCAGACGACACAGTCTCATTGTTGGACCTTAGTTAGACCAAAAGCGCTCGGGCCTAGTAGATCAAGGAGATAGATAAATTCCCCGCCGGTGGTTGTTGGATATGAAAGGCAGGGCACTCTATTGCTAATGCAAGAAATTAATCAATCACCTTTTTTAGTAGATAGATTATTCCGTAGTCCATTCGTTGAAGATCGGATCTATCTCTGTATGTGATGAGCTATACCACCTCCCGGACGAAACACTTACCCGTATCTTGTTCGTTCTGGAAACACGTCTTGGTATTGGATCCGCTTAAAAGGTTCTGAAAGAAAAGCATACTCGATCCCTGGCTAGTTCCATCTCTAGTCTCTTTCTTTTGCATCTGGGGTCTAATATGACGTAACGCTTCTTTAAAATGGAACTTTCAGCGAGAAGATATCTGGTTGATAAGACAAGACAGACTGCCGGGCCTCCTTCTGGGGCCCCGTTTTACCATAATAATCTTCTTCTTTTTGTGAAGAATATTACAACAAACCAAAGAAAACGACCTTAGAATTGAATGTGTTAAGCCATCCATATTGTACTTTACTGTTTGTCAGGCTAACGCTTACCTTCCCGCTCTCAGCCAAAGCCGCCTCCCTTTACAATAGCGAGACTCCTCCAGTTGTTCTCCAAAAGGGGACAACAAACGAAGCCAGACAAATCTACGTTACGTTGGAAGAGAAGGGGAACTGGCCACGGAATGGGCGGGGAAAAACCTATCGTGTGGAATATGAATTCATCCCCTCGATTTGCTGCGCATGCGGTCGAAAGTCTGATAGCTTCAGCTAGTAGTTTAAAAGCGATGTTTTGACTTTTAGTTCCTCTTTAACCAAAATCGGGAGAAAAAAAAGCCTAGCGCGCAGAAAACAGAGAAGAAGCAGGGGCCAAGCAATCCACCGATTCGGCTATCAATCATTTACTTGCCTTGGCTGCGTTAGGATAGGACTAGTGGGCCAAAGTAGAGCTTCAAGCATGGCTATCAATTTCACCTATATTTTTTTGCGGTGGACCTCGAACGAGTCCCAGCGCCCCCGCTAATCCATTAAGGATATGTTCAGCTTTCTACCTCAAACCGTGCCCACCCACTAGCGTACAACGTTCTGTTGCTTGGTCGGTCAATTCTGTCACGCCTACACAAAACAGCCATCCTGTAAGGTGCCATTGCCGGTGGTCTTTGTGTGGTTCAGCTTGCTGTTTTCCCTTCTTTTGTTCAAACCATGCGGATCGAGTTGAAGAAAGCCCTAGTGTCCTATATCTCGGTGAATTAGAATTTGCAAGCAATCGGCCTTGACCAATCCTTCAATACTAATCTTTTCTTTTCATTAGGCTTCATTGAAATTATTATCTCCCGGCCAAGCAATCAAAGGACCCGGAAGAGCGGGTAGTTGGATACCGTGTATTGGCTGTTATACGTATAGCGGCTAGACCAGGAGCACTGGCACAAAAGTTCATGCACGGCTTCACCAAAGCAGAGGGAAAGGAGCTGCGCCAGGAGTAAAGTCAACTATAGCAAAGTCTAGAGCATCGAATGCCTTATTATCAAAGTCCGGTTCACCAGGTTCTACCACTAAGGGACCAAATCGGACTATGCCAAGCAAGCCTTAGGATCATTTAGAGCAAGGGAAGTTTTACTTTGTCTTCGAAACTGCTCCTCGAAATGTAGGAAGGCTTCTCTTTGATAGCGCCATGAACGAGGTCTTCTAACCAAGGTTCACTCTTCGCTAACAAGCCCGAGCCAATAGCATTCCCAATTCTGATGATTGGTAGGGCGAACTTCATACTTTACTCATCACGTGCTTTTAATTATTGGTATTATTGTATAGAAAAAGAAGAGTTCATGTCATCCATGTCGTAGTTGACTTCTTCGTCTTAGGCGTATTCCGTCAGTAATGAGTTCAGACATCTAGTGAAGTCAGTCTCCTCGGGTAAGAGCGCTGGTGGTACTTTGTTACCTAATAAGGAAGGGGACTCGCTTCTTCTTTTCGTCGTAACTCAAGGGAACGGTTGACTCCGTTGTTGTGCTACAGGATTGTGTCCCGCTACCACTCTACCGAGGTTAGAACCGGGGTTCTACCACAAACAGGCCAACATTTGGTTAGGTAACTAGGATTTAGAGTCATTCTTACGAGTCCAAAGCCGACTTACTTGAGGTGCTAAACTCTTGAATTTCCATCCATTACGAAGTCTCCGACTCACATAGATCCGGGAAGAACCTTTCATTTTTTTAAATTATTAAAAAAAAATGAATGAAGGACTCTTTCTGCTTTCATTCATACTTGACTTAGATTAGGGCTCACTTGCTTCCGTCCCTAGTTGCTGAATCATCACTCTGGTGAAGATTAGCATCACTAAATTGAGGAAGGGCACTTTCAAAAAGTCTTTCTAGACCAGTCTCGCCTCAACTCAGTCCATCAAGACGATGGAGAAAGGTCTTTATCTACTATGTTAGTTACGTTCCAGCTCTAACGGAAGGTTTTTCTGTAATCAGGCTTCGACGAGAAAGACTTAACTGCTCGAAAGGCAGAGGCTGAGGCAACAGCTGACCACGGTTCTTTTCTTTAATCCCTTAACCTTCAATTAATGCCTGGTAAACATGTAGAAAAGACAGTTGAGAAGGCCTTTCTTTACTTTAGGGTCGCTCTTTTCATCCAACTCGAAATATCGTAAGAGAAGAAAGCAATTCAATCTGATTTACTCGATTAGGAAATGCAGAAAGGGTAATTCCATATGGACAAATGCCTCGCAAAATGCTTATCTTTCGTACCTGAGTCTGAGGAGAGGTTTGATTGCTTTATGAATCAACATCGTTAACTTAATCAGTGTCTATCTCTACTTCCCTTCGTTCACCCAGTCCTATGAGTCTAACATACATGTTTTTTCGTCTAAAGTAAAGGTTGAGCCAAGCGAGGGAGAGTTTAACGACTCCGGGGCGACATTGAGACACGAAAGAGTTCTATCAAATCTGGTCCTACGCCTTTCTCATGTGTCTGTTATTATGGTCTAATTTGAACCACCGGTCTAACGATGTCGTTGGGTTTGGGTTGGTCGCATGGTGTAAATTTAGAACTACGGGGCCTACAACGAGGTAGTCGTTGGGTGTGGTAGCAAGCATTGATACCGGGCTAACTAATGTCGTTAGCAGTAGCAGCCTTGATTTTGGGGGCTTAAAACAACAAAACAAAAACAAATATCAAATGTCGACATTTTCTCTTCTTTCTAACAAAACCGCGGGCTACCAACATGCCGTCCCAAGCCTTGTGGGCTTAAAACACAGCCCTGGTTTGGGGGGCTTTAAATAAGCAAAACATTAACAGAAATGAGCCATGAGATTATTGAGCACCGTGCCTGTGTCCAAAAAAACAATGTATCTGTCCACAAATTTGAAATCTCTGTATAGAGCGGTGCCTAACGCAGTTAAAATGATGATTATGCGAGTTATTCAATTTTTGTATTCTCTAGGACTCCGGGCCTGGATCAAGATTAATTTTTCAGTAGCAGGTGTTTTTGGTAAAACAATTATAAAATTACCAGGGCGCCTCTATATTAATAGATGCGCTCTGATCAGAGCTGCACTGCTCTTCTTTGTTGCTTTTCTTTTCTACTCCATGTTGTACCAAGTCTTTATGACAGGAGGAGGGGGTGAACTGTGGAAAGCAGTTAGCCAGTTTTTGGGGGATGCAGGGGGAAGTAGTAGTACCCCCAATGGTAATCCGGGCCCTGACCCTACATCTAACCCTATATTAGTCGGGGCAGTGGATCAGCAGCAAAATTCTTCGCAGTCTTCAGATTCGTGGTTCGCTCGGCTTATGGAGCTCCCCATGCCTACGATTTCAGAAGGCTCTTTTACCTCTACTCCTCCAGCTGAAGCAGGCCCCTCTCTAGATAATTTGACTGGGGGCACTTCTGTAGCAGCAAGCTCCGAGCTTACGCTCGAGGAGGCAGTCATTATAGAAAAGGAAGCACTCAGGCGTCTTGTCAGAGAAAAGGAGAAAGGCGCATAGGATCAGATCACTTGCTCATACACCACAGCGGGCACATTGACTCATGAACTCATATGTACTCCTAAACTCCTGAAATTAGGAAGTGGTTTGAAAGCTTCATTCATGAGCTATCTTACTAAAGGAATTCCAGTTTCCTAAACTGCCGTCGGAAACAGGCGAGAAAATAGATATGCCTTTTAATAAAACTAATGGCATCCCCTTCTTGCTTACTTCGCTATCAAGGTATTCCCGATTGTCATCAGACAGAAGAGGGGTTGGACTAGACCAGCTAAGAGCTAGATTCGATATTCCAGATGCGACTGCTGTTACAGCACAAAAGACTGGGAAAAGGGAAATAGATATTTAGAGGAAAGAGGTATTCGTATCGTGGACACCTTAACCGAAGAGAGCAGATGAGACTTTCCGCCCTTTGCAGAAGCAGGAACTGCAAAGGAGTGAATTCTTTGGAACTCCGGAGTTGAATGGTATACAGGACTATCAGCCCAAAGGAAAGCAATGAAACTTCTTCCTAAGCCCCTGTTGTCATGGTAGCCTTTAGAGTAGTTGCTTGCCCAAAGCCGTTATGCTTTCATACTGGTCACCTAACTCATGTTTAGGCACTCCCCCTACTAATAGGAATGTGACTGTCCTCTATCCCTAGTTGTAACTGACCTTTCCCGAGAAGAAGAGGATACTAAGGGATATAGCTAGTAAATGGAACTCCAACTCCCTCGCTCCTAACTCAACTATGCCCAGATAATCTACTAAAGAACTTCATTCGTTGGCCGAAGCCGGCTCACTTCATTCTGAAACTCCTCTTTCTATACTTAATCAGAAGAACTAGAACTCTTTTCTTTACACTTTGTCCTAGAAGCCCGGGACTAGCAACCAATAAGATAAGAGGACCCTAGCAACAATAGCAAGAGCAGCAAGAGCAGCCCTGCCTGCGAGTAGAAGAACAAGGATACTAGCATCCGTAGAAGGAGCAGGGTACATTTCCAAGAGGGGGCAAAGCCACTCAAACGAATGTGAGAGGGGTCAGAAGTAGCGACAAGTTAATCAAAAGCAGCAAGCTTGTTCCGTAGACTTTCGTGAATAAGGCTAAAATGAAAGGAATGTCGGTACGGATTAAAGCAAGAATCCCGATGACAAGTCTCTGCCTGCAGACTAACACTCTGGAGGCGGACTGTGCAGCTGTACAGCAACTAGGACTTTGCTTGTATCGCTAAATAATAGCCTTTATACCCAGTTAACAACCCTGTAGTATCACAAGACTCTTCTAAGTTCACTCAATAGTCTATTTGGCTAGTTTATTTGCACATATATAAGTCATATATAAGCCAAGACCATAAGCTAGTTACATAGCGTGTATGGCTACTCCGGTTGTTGCTAGCAAGACTCTATACTGAATAGCAGTACTTGCTAATTGATTATGACGTGTATTAGCTTGCATAAAGATAGTTTACTTAGAATAGAAGTCTGGTAGGGTTGCTAGAGAGCGGGGCTACTAACTACTTGCATATAAGACTATACAGCTAGACTTGCCGGAGGTTTCTTTGCAATACTTGAGACTATACTGTATAGCTATAGAAGGCATCTATTTGCTATGCTATTCTACTATACCGATATAACACACCAGTGGCTTCCGACGCTACACTAGCTGCTGTATTAGCTACACTAGCCGCATGAATTAGGGCTACTACTTGAGGAAGACCTATTTATGCTACTTGAATAAAGAAGTGTGAGTGCCATTGATCGCGGATCGAGACTATTAGGTTGTTGGTCTTGGAAAGGCGCCTTGAAGCCCCCCATCCTAGGCACCCATACCTTATCGCAGATGGGAGTCGCTCTTATGGACTTGCGACTCTGAGAGCCTGTCTGGTTACTGATTATCAGGTATAGCCAGCCAAAGTCCCCGAAGCATGTCTTCCCCTCATTCTGTTCTAATCCGTATTAGTACACGAGCTAAGAATGAGATAGCCTACCTAACTTCCCTAAAAGAAAGAACCTTGCATCGCATGTACTTCTGTACAGCGTCTTGGAGCGGAAAGGGATGAAATGAAAGCTTATTATTCCTAGCTCGGGCAGTCAACCATCTTTGTGATCCCTTCGCTTTCGCCTTGCCTTGCTTCTTGCATCTTGGGACGAAAAGAGGGGGCTTAGATAGCGACTTATTCTACGAGGATCACAAAACATTCTATTATACTGGGGAAAGCTTGCTAGTGTAGTCGATTGCTTTGGTTCAGGTGGAATGGACAAGAAATCACCTGCGGTCGTCCGAGCTATCTTCGATACCATGACATTGTTGGCGGTATCCTCCTTTTTAAATCTTTCCTTTCGGGTGGTAGCTTCGACCACTCGGACTTAGTGCTGCTAGAAGAGAAGGGATTGTGAGGTCCAAGGAGCAACAAGAACTAGGCAAAACGAGGAGTGAAAGTGGGTCTGCAGATCTTAACGAGAGGGGGGCTTCCCTCTTTCGAGCTGATTGAGAAAACCCTAAGAATTGCGCTATTTTCCCTCTTAGCATACGGCATTAACTTAACTGCCTTCCTCCAACAGCTTCTTCTCAAGCAAAAGCGACTCTTCGCCCGGAGAATTTATTTAAGCACTTAACTGCTAGTTCCATTCCAACAAGGGATGCAAGCAAGGAATCCAATCCAGGAAAGTCATCAGTCCCACATCGGCTAGCCCTTTCCAGCTCTGATTCACTTGCGAAAACAGAGGATTCGATAGCAGTAGCTGCGGATTCTCATGTCAAACCTTCCACCAGGAGCTTGCATTCGCTGCATCAATGAATGTGCTTGCGTACTCCGTTTCACTCGTTCAGTTGTTAGTTCTTGTCCCCTTTCCTTAGCCTTCTTATATACGAGAATCAGATGGCAGTTGTTAACAACTAAGAGATTCTACCACTGGCACTAGACTTCGTTCTGAAAGATGCTCGAACGTATGTGAGAGGTTACGTAGTATCTCGACTGATAAGGAGAGGTATACTCACTTGCTACAGCTCTTCTTTCTTTCTTTTCTTTGTCTTCTATCGTTCGTATACCGTATATAGGTCTACTCACTTGCTACAGCTCTTCTTTCTTAGGTGTTCTCAGCTTAGAAACGTATTTTCAGCCTCTTCACATACGTTCGAGTTGCTACGCTCCTCTCCTTATCAGTCCTTATCAGTCGAGATACTATGTAACCTCTTCCTTACACTTCAACAACCATTTCTGATTCTACGGAAAGCAACCACAAGAATGATACAGAAAGCCTAAATGAAACATCTGGTGGCAGAAATGATGCTGTAAGAACCTCGCTTAACAGAGGTTGTATTCCGCATCATACGAAACCTTTTGAAAGGAAATTACTTGTCATCGTAAATGAGATGCAAAGAAAAGATAAATCATGACATATAGATGCACAGTACAGAAATTATTCTTAGTTAATGACTGAATGGTAAGAACCTTTGAGGCATGGGGAAGAAACAACAGAAACAACCAATGAATGAGAGAAATAGTAAATTATGAGAACTTTTCTGTAGCTAAAAAACACAAGATCCAGGAACAGGGTCCCGGGTGATAAAGAGAAAGGTAACGTGTCCACTCTTTTATTGTAGAAAAAAACATAGTATTATCATTGTACGGACACAGATAACCAGCTATAATAGCTTGGAATGTTGTTCAGGACTAAGTACTTCAAAGATCTGACCCTCTATTTCAAGGATACATGCAAATACAATAGAATAAAAATAGAAATATTATCCTTTTATATTTGCTATTTTCTTGTATAATTTTGAACAAGTTATGAAGGTTCAACCCAAAGCTGAATGAGTTGCGTAATGCGTCAGACGACTCTAATTTAGAATAAAAATATATATGTATCATTTAGTACATCATTTGGCAGATTTTTTGAGACCTCTAGCATTACTCGTAGAATATCAGATTGAGGCACCCTGTTAAGAGTTGTTCATGAACAGTCACTGGATATCGGCCCACATAAGATAGTGTTCTCAGAAAACAGAGATTGAGAGTCTGACTACTAACCTTACAGATAAGAGAGCTTTTCTATGAAGTAGATTTTTCATTGGAGGCTTATCCTCAAGGGCTCTAAACCACCAGAATATGTACTTCTTGATATTTGAGTTAGGTTTGTGATCCTATTGAATATAACTATACAAATGTGGATAATTTTGATAAGTTTGGGTACATAGTATTTATATTAAATAATAAAAAGAGAGAAGTAAATTCACAAGTTAGTTTCTATGCTATTGTCATTATCTCATAGCTACTACCTTTTATAGAAAATCTTGAAAAACAGTCTACTTTTCTCGTTTTATATAGCAGCAAAAGTGACTCAAGCCATTTCCCTAGCGGGAAGCTAGAACTTGAATTCTTTTTTGCGTTTTCCCGGTATTTTTGCTTGTTTTGGATTTCTCTTCCTAAGGCTAATCTCAAATCGGACAAGTTTTCGTTTTCCCGTGTTTTTGGCTTGTTTTTGAGCCATAGATAATCACTCTCTTTCCTGGTACTCCTGGTTGAAAGCATACCTTTGATAGAACTCCAATACTTATTGTCATCCAGTTCAAGCTAATGAGTTATTTCCATACTAGGCGTTTATGCTTTCTTGCCATCCGCTGTTGCCAAGCGACTTGCCGCTTAGGTTTCAGTTGATGTGCTTTCAGCAAGTAGGCGACGCGAATCTATGCTTTCTATGTTCAATCGGATACCAATTGAATTGCTTGGATGCGTTTGAAAGCCTCGAGATTACTTGCAGAAAAAAGCTTTCTAGGTTTGTCTTGTGTCTCCGTAGCAAATGGTCCATTTTTGGATGGGCGAACGATATATGTCCCAGAAGCGAATGACTTTCTGAATAGGCATAAAAAGTTGTTATAAATAGTTTTTATTAATTGGCATTAATAGCAGTTTATAGATGCAACTAAGCTAGAAGCCGTGTTTTCTTTAGCAATGGCAAGTATGACAAAAGATTACTTACAGGAGGGAAATCCACTGGTGAGGTAGTTTGCGCTAAGGTAGAGGAGCGATTGGCATTAGATGTTTTTCCCGTAGTTCTAGTTGCTTTAAAAGTTTTGATGCCTTTAAGCGGGTGATTATACCACAGTAAGGCATGTGTTTTTGTTTACTTATAGTATTAGTTGTTTCCTTGCTTTATAGCTATATAGTATAGTATAAAGTATTGCATAGTTTCTATATAGTTGCAAGTTGAAGCAAAAAGGGTAGGTTTTGCAGCTATATGAAACGAAAACATTCTTGTTTTTCAAGCTTATCCCTAGGGTAAATCAAAAAGGTAGCTTTTCCATATATATGAAACGAAAACATTCTTGTTTTTCAAGCTTATCCCTAGGGTAAATCAAAAAGGTAGCTTTTGCAGCTATATGAAACGAAAAGGGGTACTATGTATTTAGAATCAACACATGCTAGTTACAGACTAGGAAACCATAGGGAAACACAGTCATTACTAGCGATAAGTAGCTTATATAGAAATCTCAATATCTTTCACTATACTCTTAGAAAGAGCATTCTTGCTTAATCTTTAATTAATTACATATGTGTAATATGCAATTTCTTATCGAATGAGCATTCTTGCTTATGATTTAAGAATAGGAAAAGGCTAGATTACATGTACACTAGAAGTTGGATGATAGTTTGATTGCTATGGGCCTTCTACCGAAAAGACACTTTTCGCTTTAAACCCTTCTGTGCAGAGGGAAGATGGTCTTACTCAACATCTCCGTGCAAACATAGCACTGGATGGAAGGTATGCTTCACTGACCTCGTTTAACACCGTGCTTCCTCCGAGGCGAGATCGGAGTAGGAAGACCATGAGCGAAAAGCAAGGGCAAGCGATAGAAAGGATAGTCCCTCGCGCGAACGACTAAAAAATGGTGAGATCATTAGTGAAAGAAGGACCAACGACGATCCTAAAGGAGAAGAAGGAGTAGGAGGAGTCAGTTTTCTTTGAAGATCGAGTAAAAAATAGGACAATTATGCCATTAGGAAAGAGTATCCAACAGAATGTTGTTCTACACGGAATACCCGTTAGTCCGGAGATCTTACCACAAATTTATAACTCTCCAAATTTCATTTCCGGGTCCGTTCGGATCCCGGGTGAATTTTGTGATCCTAGTACTCTATCGGCACTGTCGAAGTTCAATAAGTTTTTGGTGGTGCAGCGTCATGATTTCTTTAATGGCGTGATACAGGCAGATTACATACATTTGCTCCAACGAGAGTTGGACATGACTCGCGAAATTTCTCCACAATTGTACCCGGCAAAGCTCAGCTGGCTGCTGAATAGGGAATACCAGAAGTGGTATGTGGATTATGCAAAAAGTATGGATATAGGTGTACCGCACCATGACTCGTATGTAAGGCAATTCGGTAATTTCGTTTCTTCATCCCCACTCGAGCCTCTCTTCTATGACCCTTTCCTTTTAGATCTAATTGTTATTTTACTAATTATTCTTATTGGCTTAGTATTTATCTTGCGCAGAAAGTCCAGGGAGTCGTTTGGCACCTCGATGTCGACTCATCACATCCTGGGGTTGAAGAAGGTCCCAAGGGTTCGGTTGTTCGCCGATTCAAGTGGTACGTGAGTTGGGTGATAATAGGTCGTT